TTCCAAACATATATGCCATGGTTCTTTACTTCGACAGGGTACAAATATCTAAATTTGATATTTTTAGATACTTTTTCAGACCTATTGCCGATACTAAGTAGCAGTCAAAAATTTGTATCCATTTTTCATGATATTATGTATGGATCAGATATATCATGGCGAATTCTTCAGAAAAAATGGTGTCTTCCACAATGGAATCTGATAAGTGAGATTTCGAGAAAGTGTTTACATAATCTTCTTCTGTCCGAAGAAATGATTCATCGAAATAATGAGTCACCATTGATATCGACACATCCGAGATCGCCAAATGTTCGGGAGTTCCTCTATTCAATCCTTTTCCTTCTTCTTGTTGCTGGATATCTCGTTCGTACACATCTTCTCTTTGTTTCCCGAGCCTCTAGTGAGTTACAGACAGAGTTCGAAAAGGTCAAATCTTTGATGATTCCATCATACATGATTGAGTTGCGAAAACTTCTGGATAGGTATCCTACATCTGAACTGTTCTGGTTAAAGAATCTCTTTCTAGTTGCTCTGGAACAATTAGGGGATTCTCTAGAAGAAATGCGGGGTTCTGCTTCTGGCGGTAACATGCTATTGGGTGGTGGTTCCGCTTCTGGGGTCAAATCAATACGTTCTAAGAAGAAATATTTGAATATCAATCTCATTGATCTCATAAGTACCATACCAAATCCCACCAATCGAATCGCTTTTTCGAGAAATACGAGACATCTAAGTCATACAAGTAAAGAGATCTATTCATTGATAAGAAAAAGAAAAAACGTGAACGGTGATTGGATTGATGATAAAATAGAATCCTGGGTCGCGAACAGTGATTCGATTGATGATGAAGAAAGAGAATTCTTGGTTCAGTTCTCCACCTTAACGACAGAAAAAAGGATTGATCAAATTCTATTGAGTCTAACTCATAGCGATCATTTATCAAAGAATGACTCTGATTATCAAATGATTGAACAACCGGGAGCAATTTACTTACGATATTTAGTTGACATTCATAAAAAGTGTCTAATGAATTATGAGTTCAATACATCTTGTTTAGCAGAAAGACGGATATTCCTTGCTCAGTATCAGACAATCACTTATTCACAAACCTCGTGTGGGGCTAATAGTTTTCATTTCCCATCTCATGGAAAACCCTTTTCGCTCCGCTTAGCCCTATCCCCCTCTAGGGGTATTTTAGTGATAGGTTCTATAGGAACTGGACGATCCTATTTGGTCAAATACCTAGCGACAAACTCCTATGTTCCTTTCATTACGGTATTTCTGAACAAGTTCCTGGATAACAAGCCTAAAGGTTTTCTTATTGATGATTCCGATATTGACGATATTGATGCTAGTGACGATATCGATGCTAGTGCCGATATCGATGCTAGTGACGATATCGATGCTGGTGACGATATCCATCGTGACCTTGATACGGAGCTGGAGCTGCTAACTGTGATGAATGCGCTAACTATGGATATGATGCCAGAAATAGACCGATTTTATATCACCCTTCAATTCGAATTTGCAAAAGCAATGTCTCCTTGCATAATATGGATTCCAAACATTCATGATCTGGATGTGAATGAGTCGAATTACTTATCCCTCGGTCTATTAGTGAACCATCTCTCCAGGGATTGTGACAGGTGGTCCGCTAGAAATATTCTTGTTATTGCTTCGACTCATATTCCCCAAAAAGTGGATCCCGCTCTAATAGCTCCGAATAAATTAAATACATGCATTAAGATACGAAGGCTTCTTATTCCACAACAACGAAAGCGCTTTTTCACCCTTTCATATACTAGGGGATTTCACTTGGAAAAGAAAATGTTCCAGACTAATGGACTCGGGTCCATAACCATGGGTTCCAATGCACGAGATCTTGTAGCACTTACCAATGAGGCCCTATCGATTAGTATTACACAGAAGAAATCAATTATAGACAATAATACAATTAGATCTGCTCTTCATAGGCAAACTTGGGATTTGCGATCCCAGGTAAGATCGGTTCAGGATCATGGGATCCTTTTCTATCAGATAGGAAGGGCTGTTGCACAAAATGTACTTCTAAGTAATTGCCCCATAGATCCTATATCTATCTATATGAAGAAGAAATCATGTAATGAAGGGGATTCTTATTTGTACAAATGGTATTTCGAACTTGGAATGAGCATGAAGAAATTAACGACACTTCTTTATCTTTTGAGTTGTTCTGCCGGATCGGTCGCTCAAGACCTTTGGTCTCTACCCGGACCCGATGAAAAAAATGGGATCACTTCTTATGGACTCGTTGAGAATGATTCTGATCTAGTTCATGGCCTATTAGAAGGAGAAGGCGCTCTGGCGGGATCAGAAAAAGATTGCAGTCAGTTTGATAATGATCGAGTGACATTGCTTCTTCGGCCCGAACCAAGGAACCTCTTAGATATGATGCAAAATGGATCTTGTTCTATCGTTGATCAGAGATTTATCTATGAAAAAGACGAATCGGAGTTTGAAG